TATTCAATACCCCTATGAAAAATTGATTACATCCGAGCGTTTCCGCGGCCGAATCCACTTTGAATTTGATAAATGCATTGCTTGTGAAGTATGTGTTCGCGTATGTCCTATAGATCTGCCCGTTGTTGATTGGAAATTGGAAACTGATATTAGAAAGAAACGATTGCTTAATTACAGTATTGATTTTGGAGTATGTATATTTTGTGGTAATTGCGTTGAGTATTGTCCAACAAATTGTTTATCAATGACTGAAGAATATGAACTTTCTACTTATGATCGTCACGAATTGAATTATAATCAAATTGCTTTGGGTCGGTTACCAATGTCAGTAATTGACGATTACACAATTCGAACAATTTTAAATTTGCCTGAAATAAAAACTTAATAACTCATTTTGATCTAAAAGAATGAGGCTTTTTATTTGGTGAATAACTAGAATTTTATTAATATATTCATAATTATATTGATTATATTGATTAGGAGACGAGAATCATGTTTTAATTTATATTAAATTCTATGACTATATTGAGGATTTGCAAATATATAGATTTAAATTACTCTTTCGAGAGATTAGGCCAATAACTATATCTACATCAATCCATATCCATGAAAATGGAATTTTTAATTTAATAATAATTAAGAACTATTATAAAAAAGTAGATTTCCCTCTTTTTTCCTGACCGGGTGTCAATAAAGTTATGAAAGATTTTGATTTATTTATCTCTTATTTTATATATAATGGATTTACCTGGACTAATACATGATTTTCTTTTAGTCTTTCTGGGATTGGGTCTTATATTAGGGGGTCTGGGAGTAGTATTACTTCCCAATCCCATTTATTCTGCCTTTTCATTGGGATTTGTTTTTGTTTGTATATCTTTATTCTATATTCTATCAAACTCGCATTTTGTAGCTGCCGCGCAGCTCCTTATTTACGTAGGAGCCATAAATGTTTTAATCATTTTTGCTGTGATGTTCATAAATGGTTCAGAATATTCCAAAGATTTCCGCCTTTGGACCGTGGGAGATGGAGTAACTTCCGTGGTCTGCACAAGTATTTTTTTTTCACTAATTACTACTATTCCAGATACGTCATGGTACGGGATTATTTGGACTACAAAAGCAAGCCAGATTATAGAGCAAGATCTTATAAGTAATAGTCAACAAATTGGGATTCATTTATCAACAGATTTTTTTATTCCGTTTGAATTTATTTCACTAATTCTTTTAGTTGCGTTAATCGGCGCAATTGCTGTAGCTCGTCAATAATAACTCTTTAGAACCGGAAAACCCTTGTTATGAGCTATCACATGCATTTCCTTTTTCTATTTGACTTTGGATATAAAAGAGAAAGTCTTTATTAGTTTGATCTATTCCCAATATATTCCTTTATTTCATTATTCTAGTCAATCCAATTGGTTAAATTGTTGTTCATATTGAAATGAATCGAGATTGATGAGGAGTTGGTTAATGATGCTCGAACATGTACTTGTTTTGAGTGCCTATTTATTTTCTGTCGGTCTATATGGATTGATTACAAGTAGAAATATGGTTAGGGCTCTTATGTGTCTTGAACTTATATTAAATGCGGTTAATCTCAATTTTGTAACATTTTCTGATTTTTTTGATAGTCGTCAATTAAAAGGAGCAATTTTTTCTATTTTTGTTATAGCTATTGCAGCTGCTGAAGCCGCTATTGGACTCGCTATTGTTTCATCAATTTATCGTAACAGAAAATCAACTCGTATAAATCAATCTAATTTGTTGAATAAGTAATATTATCCTATTAAAATAAAATTAGAATTTTCATAAATCAATTAAAATTAGCATGTGTGCCACGTAAGGTATGATCATGTTATCACAAAGATAAGAAATCAAAGTAGTTTGGCACTGTCAATCCAGAAAAAACCGGGTAACTCATCGATTCATCTAGTATTAGTATTTAAATATATAATTCATTTATCAATTTACTAGATTGAAACTTTATCACGTTCAAAAATATCGATCCAATGTCGCATTCAGTAAAGATTTATGATACATGTATTGGGTGTACTCAATGTGTCCGAGCCTGTCCTACGGATGTATTAGAAATGATACCTTGGGACGGATGTAAAGCCAAACAAATAGCTTCCGCTCCAAGAACAGAGGATTGTGTCGGCTGTAAGAGATGCGAATCCGCCTGCCCAACGGATTTCTTGAGTGTTCGAGTTTATTTATGGCATGAAACAACCCGCAGTATGGGTATAGCTTATTAATACGTTACAGAAACCTCTCCTTGAGTCCATTTTTTTTTACCGCCAAAACATGTGCCCAAAAATATCTTATTTTTGGGCACATGTTTTTCTGGTCCAAGCGTATCTTGTCTTTACCACGAACAAATTTCCTTGGTTAACAATAATTGTAGTTTTACCAATATTTGCGGGTTCCTTAATTTTCTTTCTTCCCCATAAAGGAAATAGGGTAATTAGGTGGTATACTATATGTATATGCATGTTAGAAC